TCCAACACTTGCTTTAGTCTCTGTTTGTGGTGACATAAGTTCCTCCTTACAACTCATGAATTAAGAATTCTCACAACGACAAGGTCTGCTCAATATGGATTACGTGTGAATAAAATCTCTGAGAAAAATCTTTCAAAAAATAGTCAACTAATATTATCAACTAATTAAAATGATAAAATGGTTCGTTATTAGACCATGTATTTGATTCAACAAATACATCATTATTCTATACTCTTTCATATATATGGCGCAACCCAATCCTTGTTTAGAAAGTTTATAATTGAATTGATTCCCTTCTAATTTTTCATCTAAGTATCTATAAATACTAACAAAAATGCACTCTTGACAGTGATATATGTTGTATATGTAAATCCTAGATGTGAAAATAGGCATAATTCGTCCATGAAAAAGGTATAAAAAAGAATAGACAGAAATGTATATGCAAAAAAACAATAACCAATGAGATCGAAATACTAAATCATAAATCGAGTTCGGGTTGGAATTCCATAGATAATATAGACGGTATTTTCTATAATGATAGAAAAATGAAACATACTTAACTTAACTCATGATTCCTGTTCTTGATATTAAAAAAAGGATTGGTTGAACTTGAAAATTTAGTCAGTAAACAATGGAATTGGATTGCTTTGGACGGTACTAACTAAATACAGTGTTAACCCCGTTTATTTCTTATTGAATTAACCGATCAACTTCCTATCGGACATTTCTTTTTTGATTAGGTACTATTCCAAAAAAATTTCGACATATTTCGTTTTATTATGAGAATCAATCCTACTACTTCTGGTCCTATGATTTCCACACTTGAAGAAAAAAACTTAGGACGTATCGTTCAAATTATTGGCCCAGTACTGGATGTCCTTTTTCCCCCAGGAAAGATGCCTAATATTTATAACGCTTTGGTAGTTAAAGGTCGAGCCGGTCAACAAATTAATGTGACTTGTGAGGTACAGCAATTATTAGGAAATAATCGAGTTAGAGCTGTAGCTATGAGTGCTACAGATGGTCTGATGAGAGGAATGGAAGTGATTGACACGGGAGCTCCTCTAAGTGTTCCGGTTGGCGGGGCTACTCTCGGACGAATTTTCAACGTTCTTGGAGAACCTGTTGATAATTTAGGGCCTGTAGATACTCGCACAACATCTCCTATTCATAGATCTGCGCCTGCCTTTATACAGTTAGATACGAAATTATCAATCTTTGAAACAGGGATTAAAGTGGTGGATCTTTTAGCTCCTTATCGTCGTGGGGGAAAAATCGGGCTATTTGGGGGAGCTGGGGTGGGTAAAACAGTCCTCATCATGGAATTGATCAACAACATTGCCAAAGCTCATGGGGGTGTGTCTGTATTTGGCGGAGTAGGCGAGCGTACTCGTGAAGGAAATGATCTTTACATCGAAATGAAAGAATCTGGAGTGATTAATGAAAAAAATATTGCAGAATCAAAAGTGGCTCTAGTCTATGGTCAAATGAATGAACCACCGGGAGCTCGTATGAGAGTTGGTTTGACTGCCCTAACCATGGCGGAATATTTCCGGGATGTTAATGAACAAGACGTGCTTCTATTCATTGACAATATTTTTCGTTTCGTCCAAGCAGGATCAGAAGTCTCCGCCTTATTGGGGAGAATGCCTTCTGCAGTGGGTTATCAACCCACCCTTAGTACAGAAATGGGTTCTTTGCAAGAAAGAATTACTTCTACCAAAGAGGGATCTATAACTTCGATCCAAGCAGTTTATGTACCTGCGGACGATTTGACCGACCCTGCTCCTGCCACGACATTTGCACATTTAGATGCTACTACCGTACTATCAAGAGGATTAGCTGCCAAAGGTATTTATCCAGCGGTAGATCCTTTAGATTCAACGTCAACTATGTTACAGCCTGGCATCGTTGGCGAGGAACATTATGAAACTGCGCAAAAAGTTAAGCAAACTTCACAACGTTACAAAGAACTTCAAGACATTATAGCTATCCTTGGGTTGGACGAATTATCCGAAGAAGATCGTTTAACTGTAGCAAGAGCACGAAAAATTGAGCGTTTCTTATCACAACCCTTCTTCGTAGCAGAAGTATTTACGGGTTCTCCAGGGAAATATGTTGGTCTCGCAGAAACAATTAGGGGGTTTCAACTCATTCTTTCCGGAGAATTAGATAGTCTTCCCGAACAGGCCTTTTATTTGGTGGGTAACATCGATGAAGCTACCGCGAAAGCTATGAACTTAGAAGTGGAGAATAAATTGAAGAAATGACCTTAAATCTTTGTGTACTGACTCCTAATCGAATTATTTGGGATTCAGAAGTGAAAGAAATAATTTTATCTACTAATAGTGGCCAAATTGGCGTATTACCAAACCACGCACCTATTGCCACGGCCGTAGATATAGGTCTTTTGAGAATACGCCTCAATGACCAATGGTTAACGGTGGCTCTGATGGGCGGTTTCGCTAGAATAGGTAATAATGAGATCACCATTTTAGGAAATGATGCGGAGATAAATACTGACATTGATCCGCAAGAAGCTCAACAAACTCTTGAAATAGCTGAAGCTAACTTGAGTAGAGCTGAGGGTAAAAGACAAGTAATTGAAGCCAATCTAGCTCTTAGACGAGCTAGGACACGAATAGAGGCTATCAATGTTATCTCCTCCTAGACAAACAACAATACATCAAATCAAAATAATCAAAAGAAGTTCTTTATTATACACTACACCACCAATTGAACATAATCAAGTGTAATCTGATACAACGAAAAAAAGAAGATGGGTAGAAAAACTTATTGGATACCGCAGTCAATGGTATCTAATAAGTTGTACCTACTATTGGATTTGAACCAATGACTTCTGCCGTATGAAAGCAATACTCTAACCACTGAGTTAAGTAGGTTATTTATCACCACAAAAGACTCATCACTCCGGGGATTATAGATAGAATATAATTTCTAAGCAATCCTAATTCGTTAACAGTAAACAGTTCGGAGAGCTATCATGTGGGATCATCAGCTGCCCATCTTGACAAGAAATTATCTATATGTTAAGATATCTATGACAAGGGCTATAGCTCAGTTAGGTAGAGCACCTCGTTTACACGTGCGCCAATGCTTTTCAAAAGAAGTCAGTTATACAATGAATATAATTCATCTTATTGAGATGAAAAATCGATGTCTTACTCCATAGATTTGAGGGAACAGTAGCCTGACAAATATGTGGTTTGGTTCGGTCCGATTTAGGTGCGGATTTAAGTGCCAAATAGAACCTATCGTTGATTTTCTAATTGATAAGGTAAATACCCAGTCCATTCAATGCTAGGCATAATGAGTATAAGGACCTCAAAATAATCTTTTTTCGTCCTATGAACTTTAAGGTGTATGAAGTCTCATATTTGACTCTTGCGGAGGAGTGATAGAGAGTCCATTTAACTTAGATTGATCTAGACCGGAAGCAGACCTAATTCAAAGTAATCCTTCTTTGAAAGACTTTGGTATTACTCCTAGATCAGAATTCAAATAATGAATCAGAGTGCACGGAACTATCTTATTATCTTCCTATGAAGAAAAAATATGGTGGACTAACTGATCTTTACATCAATTGATGAAAGAGCCCAATGCAACAAAATGCATGTTGGGTCTTTGAAACAGTTCGAATCATTTCGATAATAATAAGTTTGATCTGTTTTACCGAGAAGGTCTACGGTTCGAATCCGTATAGCCCTAATACAGTCTATTTTTATATAGACATTCCATTTGAGTTTAGAATAGATAGATGGTCAGTCGATCTATAGAAATGAAAGCATTACCACATACATATGTAAAGTAAATATGTAGGGACAAGAAAAAAATAATCCATTCTTTCTAATCTAATGGATTCAATCGGTATGGTATTTGTGAAATCTCGGATAAAATATCCATACTTATTAATAAATCTTCGTGAATGGAATTACATATGACTTTTTTTCTCTTTTCCTGTTCGCGATCAAAGAATTAGTGATACATTTTCTTTTGGTATACCCAATCCCAGTCAATTTATGAAGTGAAAATCATGATCCTGTATAGAAACTCCAAGACCCAACTAAATATAATCCTAAGTCACATGGATTCAGAACTATTCTTAGTCTTGTATTTGTAGAAGTCCGCTTTTTGGTAAAACAAGAACCCCAATTGATTATTTCAGAGATCCCTAAATGTATCAACGTTTCTTCAACTCTATTTTATGCTATGAGTTGAGTTGTTTTGGGGATTTGTTTTGTCGAATTGTTCAATAATGTGTGATTCTTTTCTTTATATTGATAATATATATTCCTTTTCATTATAAGGAAACATAGTATTATAGTTCTATTTATTTTATTAGTTTATTTATTAGTTTATTAGTATTTATACTATGAATCAAAATAAATGTAAGCGAGACTCCGTTGGATGAATGTTTAAACAAGACATGCCGCACAGCAAACAAACTCTAAGTTATGTGGTTTGATTCAATCAAAATCAATTCTTCTTTCGATTAAGAAGTTCTATAAATCAATTGATAATCCCAATCCGGAATCGAATAATTCAGTATATTCCAGATTAATAGGAGTACATTTATGTTTTTGCTTCACGAATATGATATTTTCTGGGCATTTCTGATAATATCAAGCATTATTCCTATCTTGGCATTTCTCATTTCCGGAGTTTTAACCCCGATTAGGGAAGGATCAGAGAAACTCTCTAGTTATGAATCGGGTATAGAACCTATGGGGAATGCTTGGTTACAATTCCGAATCCGCTATTACATGTTTGCTCTAGTTTTTGTTGTTTTTGATGTTGAAACGGTCTTTCTTTATCCATGGGCAATGAGTTTCGATGTATTGGGCATATCCGTATTTATAGAAGCTTTCATTTTCGTGCTTATCCCAATTGTTGGTTTAGTTTATGCATGGCGAAAAGGAGCATTGGAATGGTCTTAGCTGAATATTCAGACAATCAAAATAAAAAAGAAAAAAAAGATT